AATCCACAGAATTATTTGAATTTTGATGTATTATAGCTGGAGTTAACAATTTGGATAATATATCCAAATCCATTCCTTGTTGATTCAAAGGAATTCCTATGGCTCCAACGAACAAAGTAAATATACCGAATACAAGCATAGGAAATAGCATAGTACTATCCGATTCATGGGGATACGAAAAGGTGTTCTTAATGCTAAAATTAGCAATAGTAATAAAGGGTCGCGTTATCTTTCTTATATTAATATCAATTGGATACGTTTTCTTTCCCAAAAAATAAATCCTTTCATTATTATTCATTTTTAATAAAGATAATAACCAAAAATCTTTTTTAATTATTTTTTTCCCTTCTTTATCTTTACCCCATAGAGATATTGAATAAAATGAGTTATTTGTTTTGCCGCTGTAATTTTGAAAATTAACATTTAAAGAGCCCTCAAATGTAAGTAAATAGATCCGAAACATATAAAATGCAGTTAATCCTGCTGTGGAAAAAGCTATTATTGCAAAAATCGGTGAATACAACCAACTATCATTAAGAATTTCATCTTTGGACCAAAAACAGGCAAGGGGTGGAATACCACAAAGGGAAAGTATACCTAATAAAAAAGCAGTTTTTGTAATTGGTACATGTTTTGTTAAACCACCCATAAGAACCATATTTTGACTTTTATCTGGAGAATATCCAACAATAGCTTCCATTGAATGAATGATTGATCCGGACCCTAAAAACAACAATGCTTTTGAATAAGCATGAGTAATCAAATGAAATAAAGCAGCTCGATAAGACCCAATACCTAGAGCTAACATCATATAACCCAATTGAGACATTGTAGAATAGGCTAAACTTCTCTTAATATCTTTTTGAGCAAGAGCTAAAGTAGCTCCTAATAGTAATGTTATTATACCTATTAAAGCTATTATATTCATTATGTAAGGTATAACCATGAAAAGAGGAAAAAGCCGAGCTACAAGAAAAATTCCTGCTGCTACCATAGTAGCAGCATGTATAAGAGCTGAAATAGGAGTAGGTCCTTCCATAGCATCAGGTAACCATACGTGAAGGGGGAATTGAGCGGATTTAGCAATTGCACCAGAAAATAATAAGAAAGCACAGAAAGTAACAAATAAACGATTAACTTCATTATTATAAATCAAACTATTGAATATTTCAAACAAATCCCGAAATTCGAAACTGCCCGTTATCCAATAAAGACCTAAAATTCCTAATAATAAACCAAAATCCCCTACACGATTAGTTACAAACGCTTTTTGACAAGCATTCGCAGCAATCGGTCGTGTGAACCAAAAACCTATTAATAGATAAGAACACACTCCAACCAATTCCCAAAAAATATAAATTTGTATCAAATTAGAACTAGTCACTAATCCCAGCATTGAAGTATTGAAAAAACTCATATAAGCAAAAAATCTCAAATATCCTTGATCATGAGACATATAATTGTCACTATAAATAAGAACCATAATTCCAACAGTAGTAATTAAGATTAACATAATAGAAGTAAGTGGATCGATCAAGTAGCTGAACTCTAAAGAAAAGTCATTATTGATGGTCCAAGACCATACATATTGATAGATATAACTGTTATTTATTTGCTGAATAAACAGATTGGCTGAAAAAATCATAACTATACTTAACAATAAAACACTAAGAAAAGCCCACATGCGGCGAAGGTTTTTTGTTGCCTTCGGAAAAAGGAGGAGTCCCACCCCTATTAACATAGGAATTATAACTGGAATGAAAGGTATGATCCATGAATATTGGTATGTATATTCCATAAAAATAAATAAAAATCTTTTATTCTTAATTAACTGTTTCTGATTCACCAGCTCTTATTTTTTTTTTGAAAAGAATCAGTTAATAAAAAAATTAAGATTAAGATAAGATATGTAAAACTAAAAGAAATAGTTTTTATTCTTAATTATTCTAAATCTTTTCCAAATACTTTAAACTAAAAAATATTTCAAATAAAGAATAAAGAAGTAAGAAGTGGTCAAATGAGATGACCAAGTTACCATTGACAAATAAATACTTATTTATTTTAAGTAAGATTTTATAAAACTACAAAAAAAAAAAAAAAAATAAAAATTTCAATTATTATTACTTATTACAATTTACATAATACAATATTTGAATCTCTAGAGAAAGTAAGGACAAATAATTACACTAAAAAGAATATGTTATTTTAATAGAATTCATAAAAGACAAACACAGTACATAATTTAACTCCAGAAAAAAAAAAGAACTCTTTTTTTTTTTTAGTTCGTTTATTCAGAATCATTAACCAATGAAGTTTTTGAATTGAGTGTTGGTTTCTTAAACTTTTTGATGTATTTTATTACAGGTATAAATATAGCACAACGAAAAGAAACAACATATTTGGTTTTTATTTTATGAAAAGAGTCGAATTTAGACAATAAAGAGAGAATTATATAGTAAAGAACAATTGGTTTTGAACAATAGATGTCTTTCACATCCAACTCTAGAATTAAATACTCTATCATAATTTTTTAATGGCAGTTCCAAAAAAACGTACTTCCATATCAAAAAAACGAATTCGTAATAATATTTGGAAAGGGAAGGGGTATTGGGTAGCATTAAAAGCTTTTTCATTATCGAAATCTCTTTCTACAGGGAATTCAAAAAGTTTTTTTGTACAACAAGAAAAAAATAAATAATTAAACATTGGAATAATCTGGATCTATCTCTGACTCTAAAAAAAGTCTAGTTTCATTTTGAATTTAGTTTAGAATTTATACTAATTGAATTTAGTTTAGAATTTATACTAATTTATATAATATATATAAATTAAATGATTTTCAAATAGGAAAGAATAAATATTGATTAGAAAAGAACAAACATAAGATAATATAAGATCTTTACTCCAAATTAATGATTCGTCGAAACTCATTTTTTAAGTTTAAAACTTGTTTTGGAATTTTCTGAACACTCATTTTAAAAAATCATTATCAATATATAAAATCCTTATCCTTATATATCCCTTATATCCCTCGTATAAAATATCCGTGGATATTTTATACGAGAAATGTATCAATTTGGGTCATCAAAAAAAAAATGGATCCTATAGTTGCTTAGGCTGGGAAAGATAAATCAATATATGTATTAATTTAGAATAGATTATTTTAATTTGAAGTACAGTCCAATTACGATAGAAATCGAAACTTTTTTATTATTTATTAGATGCTACGCCCAATATCTAATCCAATTTAATTAGTTTACTAAATACTAACCAAAATTCTCTACATATCGAAAACTCTAAATATTAATACAAAGTTATGTCAATTTTGATTCTATTGTATGTATTCATGAAATTGTGATCGATAAAAATCCTATTTTTTTTTGTTACTTTTTCAGTGATCATTTTTTTTTTAATTCATAAAATAAGATAAATGAGAAAAAAATGAATGGTAAAAAAAAAAGAAAAAAAAAAAAGAACATTAAATTGCGGTAAAAACTATGTAGTTAAAAAAGTTCCATTTTAGGAGAGTATAAACTAAAAGAACTCCATTGTTAATGTAATGTTACGTTAAATAAAATAGACATTATAAATCTAAATATTAAATAAAATAATAAAAAATAAGGATTATTATTGTAACTAGGCTCAAATCACTATTTTTGAAACAAGTTTTGATTCATCAATTTCTTTTCATTAATTTCAATGTTTCTTATAAAACTAAAAAATATTGAATGATTGAGTACTTTAACCTCGACAATTGAATAAAAATAGGTTATTATGATTTCTAAAAGCCGCTATGGTGAAATTGGTAGACACGCTGCTCTTAGGAAGCAGTGCTAGAGCATCTCGGTTCGAGTCCGAGTGGCGGCATGGCATCTTATAAAAGAGTAAATCCTATAATGAATTCAATTCCCGATTTCCATTTCTATAATTGGGAGATTCTCCTCTTTTTTTTATAATTTTTTTATGATATTTTCTATTTTAGAGCATATATTAACTCATATATCCTTTTCGGTTGTTTCAATTATAATTTCAATTCGTTTGATAATCTTATTAGTTAATGAAAGCGCAGGACTATATGATTCATCAGAAAAAGGCATAAAAACCACTTTTGTCTGTATAACAGGATTATTAGTTACTCGTTGTATTTATTCGAGACATTTACCTTTAAGTGATTTATACGAATCATTCATTTTTCTTTCATGGAGTTTGTCCATTATTCATATGGTTCCGTATTTAAAAAAATATATAAACCATTTAAGCGCAATAACCGCGCCAAGTGTTATTTTTACCCAAGGCTTTGCTACTTCTGGTTTTTTAACCGAAATGCATCAATCCGTACTATTAGTACCCGCTCTCCAATCTCATTGGTTAATGATGCATGTAAGTATGATGGTATTGGGCTATGCAGCTCTTTTATGTGGATCATTATTATCAGTAGCTCTTATAGTCATTACATCGCGCAAAGTCATAAGTATTTTTGAGAAAAGCAATAATAAGTCGCTTTATTTTGATGAGATCCAATACATGAACGAAAGAAACAATGTTTTATGGAACACTTCCTTAATTTCTTCTAGAAATTATTATAGGTCTCAATTGATTCAACAATTGGATCATTGGAGTTATCGTATTATTGGCATAGGTTTTATCTTTTTAACCATAGGTATTCTTTCAGGAGCAGTATGGGCAAATGAGGCATGGGGCTCATATTGGAATTGGGATCCGAAAGAAACTTGGGCATTTATTACTTGGACCGTATTCGCGATTTATTTACATATTCGAACAAATCCAAATTTTGAGGTTGTAAATTCCGCAATTGTAGCCTCTATGGGATTTCTTATAATTTGGATATGCTATTTTGGGGTCAATCTATTAGGAATAGGGCTACATAGTTATGGTTCATTTACCCTAACATCTAACTGAAGAAAGGACCGAATGCACACAAATAAACATGGGACAGCATATATATAAGCAAACATCGTGTAAGCCATCGAGAACCTTTTAAATCACTAGTTTGATTCAAAAGGTTCTTACAATACAAAGGCCAAACATATCTGGTTAAAAGTATAATTCATTTTTATTTTTCACTTAAGTGAAAAATAAACTTAAGAAAAGAAAAAATATTTGTTTTTTGTAATTGTACAACGAATTTTTTAAACATCTTATTTTTTAAACATCTTATTATAGTATAAGATTGATGTTTGATTTTTTTTTCTTTTATTCATTTTTTTTGAATAATTATCTATAAAAATAATTAGATATAATATCTTCGACCTTGTCAAGGGATAATGAGAAAACGAAATCCGGATAAATACCAATACCTATTACAGGTAAAAGGATAGAGATCGAAACAAATAACTCTCTTGGTCCAGAATCAAAAAAATCAAAGTTTGGGGCATTCAAAAACTTGTATCCATAAAACATTTGGCGTAACATAGATAATGAATAAATAGGAGTTAATATCATTCCAATTGCCATTACAAATGTAATTAGTATTTTTGTTATTAAAAAAAATTTTTGGCTGGTAATTAGTCCAAAAAATACTATGAATTCTGCAACAAAACCACTCATCCCCGGTAATGCAAGGGAAGCCATCGATAAGATACTGAAAGTCGTGAATATTTTTGGAACTGGGATCGCCATTCCGCCCATTTCGTCGAGATAAACAAGACGTATTCTATCAAAACTCGTTCCCGCCAAGAAAAAAAGTGCAGCGCCAATAAAGCCGTGAGATATTATTTGTAAAATGGCTCCATTAAGGCCCATATCACTTATAGAGCCAATTCCTATAATTATGAAACCCATATGAGATACGGAGGAATAGGCTATTCTTTTTTTTAAATTACGTTGACCGAGAGATGCTGAAGCTGCATAGATTATTTGAAGTGTGCCTACTATCATCAACCAAGGAGCAAATATAGAATGAGCGCGGGGCAATAATTCCATATTGATCCGAACCAATCCATATGCTCCCATTTTTAATAATATTCCGGCTAGAAGCATACAAGTACTGTAATGTGCCTCTCCATGGGTGTCTGGTAACCATGTATGTAAAGGTATAATCGGTGATTTGACAGCAAAAGCAATAAGAAATCCAATATAGAATATTATTTCCAGTACTACTGGATAAGATTGATTAGCTGATATTTCAAAATTTAATGTTGGTTCATTGGAACCATATAAACCGATACCCAGAATTCCCATTAATAAAAAAACGGAACTTCCTGCAGTGTACAAAATAAACTTTGTAGCTGAATATAAACGTTTTTTCCCCCCCCACACGGATAAAAGTAGATAAACGGGAATTAATTCTAACTCCCACATGATGAAAAAAAGTAAAAGGTCTCGACAAGCAAATGATCCTATTTGACCACTATACATTGCTAACATCAGGAAATGGAATAATCGGGAATCTCGAGTAACCGGCCGAGCCGCTGAAGTAGCTAAAGTGGTGATAAATCCTGTCAGCAAGATAGGTCCTATAGAAAGTCCATCTATTCCCAATCTCCAGTAAAAATCAAAAAAATTGATCCATTTATAATCCTCCGTTAGTTGCATTAATGGATCGTCCAATTGGAAATGATAATAGAATGCATAAGTTATTAGAAGGAGTTCTACGGTACATATAAATATTGTGTACCACCTAATTATCTTATTTCCTCTATGAGGAAGAAAGATAATTAAGGAACCCGCGAATATTGGCAAAACTACCACTATTGTTAACCAAGGAAAATAATTCGTAGTAAAAACAAGATACACTTGGACCAGAAAAATCCGTGCTCGAAAATATATATTTTCGAGCAGGGGGATCTTTGTCGGTAAAAAAAAGAAAATGTATTCAGGTGGGATTGGGGAAAGGGATCAATAAGCTAGGCCCATGCTTCGAGTTGTTTCATGCCATAAATAAACTCGAACACTCAAGTAATCCGTTGGACAGGCGGATTCACATCTTTTACAACCAACACAGTCTTCTGTTCTTGGAGCAGAAGCAATTTGCTTAGCTTTACATCCGTCCCAAGGTATCATCTCTAATACATCTGTGGGGCAGGCTCGGACACATTGAGTACACCCTATACATGTATCATAAATCTTTACTGAATGTGACATTGGATATATAAATTTTTGAACATCATAAATTTTCGATCTAGTAAACTTGTAAATGAATTATACATATATTTAGACACCAGATGAATCAATAATTTACCAGAATTTTTCTAATCAATCTGCTTCCAGATCGACTCATACGAGAGGTCCAAGATACTTTGATTTCTTGCATTTTTTGTAAACACGATCAATACGTTATGTATCATCCATGTTAATTTGACTTGATAAATATTATCATTTCTATGATTAATACACTACTACTTATTCAACAAATTTGATTGATTGATACGAATTGATTTTTTGTTACGATAAATTGCGGAAACAATAGCTGGTCCAATAGCTGCTTCAGCGGCTGCAATAGCTATAACAAAAATTGAAAAAATATTTCCTTTTAATTGG